TGGTCCAATTCTGACCGATAATAGATACCTGGGCTTTGCAATATTTGATTGATTACAATTCTGTATATTCCATTTACTATAGAAGTTCCCAGGGAATTCATTAGAGGAATGTTTCCAATAAAAATTATTTGTTCTTGGATATCCCTACTGTTTTTCCAAATTAATCCCGCGGATATATATAATTCAGAGGAATATGTAAGTGATTCATATACAGCATCGTTTTCTTTTATCGAGGGTTCGACCAATTGATATGTTTCCACAAATAATTGAAATTCAATTTCTTGATCTGTATCTTCAATTTTTGGAAACTTAAAAAGTTCTTCTGTTAAGCCCCGATCAATGAATCGACAAAACCCTTCAAATTGTATTTGATTCAATCCGGGTAGTGTAGACATTCCTTCATTTCCAACCCCAAGCATTTTCAATTTCCCCATTTCATTTATTTTATAGAAAATATCCCACGCTGTCATTCTTCATCGAATCACATGAATATATTTAGCAATAATGGAATTTCGGTTCTTTTTACTTTACTGAATCACATGAAATTTTACCTAACTTCGTCTATGAAATACCTATTATGAAAAAAAGAGGAATAAATATAATTTTATACGCAAATTGGATTGGAATTTTGAATCAAACAAACCGATATAATCTATCTAACTTTTAATATAAATCGACACAAATTGATAAATTTCACCTAGACTTCGGGGGATTTTTAAGAATCTCAAAACAAAAATTGAATTCGGGATTTGCTCGGCTCGATGAGATAAAGATAGAATCTAATAAGCAGAAACAATATAGAATTGCTTTTTTTAGCACTTCCCTTTTCAATTGTTCCAAAACTAATTCGAATTCACAAAGAAGAGAGATATTTTTACCTCTTTTTTTATAATTTGAGAATACGATTGTAGTGCGTAAAAAGACTAGGATTTATTAAACATGCATAGATCTAACCCCAGCTATAGCTATCTATGTCTCTTACTTTATTGCAGTAATTCATATTTGTTCGGGACAGCGCGTATGTCGTCTTAATTTCTTTTTTCTATTCATCATCAATTCAATCAATCTATTTAATAAAATTGGCACAAAAATGGAAACACGAGAATTTCTTTAAAATTCCTTATAAAATTAGGTATCATATACGAATAAGATACCCGATTCTATCTGTGTAAGAATAAAAAATTATGTTCTGGGGTTGACATATATTCACGGTTGTTGTTATAATTTCAATTATAATTGAAATAGAAAAGGATTCTTTTTCAATAAAAAAACCAATATGGATTGGTTATGTATCAATTTCGATTTTTTTCTCTCATTAAGAAAAAACCATTTTATTTTCGATTCAGGAATTTGTCGTTAATGGTTGCGCTTTGTCACCACATTTTTGCTTTTGTGACGGAAAGCTATACGTTTGTTTTTTTTTTTTCAATAGAAAAGGGAGGAGATCCCTTTGAATTTGTATTATTTTGGCGATATGGCCGAGTGGTAAGGCGGGGGACTGCAAATCCTTTTTCCCCAGTTCAAATCCGGGTGTCGCCTGATCGACAAGAGAATTGAAATAGTTTATTCCGTTTTGTTGATCGAGGAAGCAAGTGTGGCAAAAGGACTCTTGAGACTTGTTTGATGCAAAATTCTAAGCATCGGTAGGTTTGTTCTCTAAAATGCTGTAAATCTTTTTGTCTCGAATTCAATGAAAAATTCATTCTAGTAGTGAAAAGGAATCGATCAATCTTGAAATGATAGTCCTTTCATCCCACTACTAATGTAGTGTTCGTCTACAAATTGGGTCTTGAATAAGAAGGGATAGGTTGGACGGGAAATAAAATTCCATTTTTCGTTGGTAGGGTTGAAGAAAAGCCTTGTATACAGACTTATGTAAAGTATATGAACACTTCTACATACATTATTAGTTAGATTAATAATCTAATTAGATTTCTTTTTTATTATTAATTAATTTTTTTATATTTCAAATTCTTTCTTTTCGGTAAGCTCTAGTGAAAGACTTTCAGAGGCTTTTTTCCTATTGTTTTTTGTTTGAGAGAAGAAATCGGGAGACGGTAAGGATTAGATCAAATGCAAATAAGAGAAGAGTATACAAAAGAATCTATCTTGATTCTATATATATATATTTTTTTTTCACTTAATGAAATGGGGCAAAAGAAAACATAGATCTTTTTCTTACTACCTATTAGTCAGATTCATTCCCTTAATACTTCCAAGGATATTTCTAGATATTTTTTATTTATGCATAATAATTTTCAATTCTACTAGAAATCAGATAAGAACTTTTTAGATCTTAGAATTGGATTTATTGAATTGTTTAATCAATGATGTTATCCGGAAATCTTTTTTTGACTCTGTACCAGCGATTCCACTATTATTATAAAATTTTTAGTGAAAAATAAATAAGAAAAAAATACAAGAAAAATTTAGTAAACAATAATGAAATAATTCCTTCATATTGATAGCGATAGGAGACAAAATTTACATGGATATAGTAAGTCTTGCTTGGGCTGCTTTAATGGTAGTTTTTACATTTTCCCTTTCCCTTGTAGTATGGGGAAGAAGTGGACTCTAAGGTACCCTTAATTGAGTTAAGGGATCAAACTGTATCAATTGTTTTATAGTATAGCTGGGTTCTTCAATTTTTTAAGAATTGAATTTTAGTTATTTGATAAATACTAATTAAATTAATTAATGAAATAATATCTGCATTTTTGAATTCTATTGTATTCCAGTGCTAGAATGTATTCTATGTATAATTTAGAATATGTAGAATATTGAAAATATTCTTTCAATCAAACAAATATTTGAATTGTTACCATCTTCGTATTTTGAAAGTCAAGGGAATAAAAATAATAGGAAATGGATTCCCATTCCAACCAAATTGTTTCTAAGATTTCTATTTCGATGAACTGGTTACGACCAATCTTTTCGAAATATGAAAAACTTTTTTCATAGAATTCACGGAACCCCCGGATCATCTGTCAATTATTTAATCAATTCATTTTTTGGAATGCTAAAATACTATATTTATAATATATTTGCTTAAATATCATACCGAATATGATACCAGAATTCTGAAAAGAATCAGAAATCGAAAAATTCTATATCGATATATATCCATCTAGAGATAGTAGATAGTATGAATATGAAAATATCTATTTTTTTTATAGATAGATTGGTACATATTAAACCTTTTTATTTTTTCAAATCAATAAAACATAGAGTAAAACATTATCCACTACCATAATAGATAGTATAGTCGAAAGAAATCAAATCTATTTCTTTCGACTATACTATATGGATTTCATAAAATTTTGCTGATGGTAGTCTGATCATTTCGTTTCAAACTAAGACCCGAAATTGAAATCCTTTTTTCATTTTTGTTATTCCATCATTATAAATCATTGCATTGATAAGAAATCAGAAGTCATGTTTAAGTAAAATTATTCACTTTGACTTACCGTTTTTACATAAATTATAAGTAAAAAGGCAGTAGGAACTAGAATGAAGAGTGCAGTAGCTATAAATGCGAGAATATTTACTTCCATAATCTCTAGGTTTTCTTTCTCTTTAATTTCTAATAAAATTAATACTTCGGGATTTAATCCCATATAAATTTTCAATCTTTCGGCGGTAAATTCCACGGTATAAATTTTATCTCGATGATATCAAATCGAATCAATATCACGAATAACAATATCTGAGCTATCAAATCGATTCATAGTCGAGAATTAAATAGTATAACATAGGAAGATCTTTTATCCATACCAAATAAAAAAAAATTTTACTTTCTGATGCAATCAAAAATTCCTTATTTTTGTTTTTTTTTAGTTTAAGGTATTAAGGTATATATAAAATAAATAAGAAAGGTTCCGACGAAGAAAGAAATAAAAAAAAAGGGGGGGGGATCCCTGTTAGAAATGATATTTTTTTGATTTTCTTTATATCCATCGGGACTGACGGGGCTCGAACCCGCAGCTTCCGCCTTGACAGGGCGGTGCTCTAACCAATTGAACTACAATCCCAGGGAAAAAATCGTATAGCATACATAAATATTCTTACAATTTCATTCAAACCCTTTTTTTCTATTTGTTATATTTGATTTGAGATTCAACAGCTGTACTGTAACTGAAAGAGGCGGGCTTTTTTATATATGATATCTATATGAGTCTGCACTTTAGCGAGATCGGCACGGATTACTCGTAATCCGTTCGTTATTGCCAAATCGATTGAAAAATTAATCAATGAAAAAAAAAAAAAGAGTCTTTTTTTTTTTTACTTGAATGCTTTCCTTATACTTACAGATCCTGTAAGGAATTTAGGAAAATCCTAATTCCTAATTTGTAGAAATTATATGTAATACGGACGTATCCGAGCACATCGGTCATTTTCATAAAACAACAACAAATGGCGTATATCATTTCATGGTGGATTATCAAATTGTTGGGCCGAGCTGGATTTGAACCAGCGTAGACATATTGTCAACGAATTTACAGTCCGCCCCCATTAACCGCTCGGGCATCGACCCAGGAAGAATCAATTTCAGTCGTTAATTGATAATCCCGCATTGATCCATTTCCTTTCATAGTAACCTACCCCCAGGGGAAGTCGAATCCCCGTTGCCTCCTTGAAAGAGAGATGTCCTAAACCACTAGACGATGGGGGCATACTTGCCCGACCGCCATTCTACTATGTTCATAGTATGAACAGTTTTTTGAAATTGTCAATATAATGGAGTGATATATTTCGATGAAATATTTGAATTAGTGTAGTGGGTACATGTATCCATTAAATGAATTCCGTGTTATGATGAGGATGATTTGAATTCGAATCGGTTTTGAAAAAATGCATTCCATTGATATTTATTTATCAAATTCAATAAAAATCATTTTTTAACTATACTCTATTCACTAGTCCAATTTGTTGTTCCTTAATGAGTTGCTATGTACAACAAATTGATATATGTAAATATATATTTATATTTTTTTAGATTC